AATTGTTCTAGTAAACTTTTTTCTTCATAGCTATAGCTGCAAGTTACCATGACATAATAGATCGGTGACCCGACATTTAGAGAAAGCGAGAGTAGATATTTTCAATCATGGAAATAAAAAAATTGATAAAGAAAAAGAGCCGGCTATCGGAATCGAACCGATGACCATCGCATTACAAATGCGATGCTCTAACCTCTGAGCTAAGCGGGCGGATATAAGAGCAATAGTGTATAGGAATACAGGAAACTATCGAATCTTAGCTATTACCTAGTGATTATCCTTCTTTTTTTATTTCATTTATTGATTCTATTTAGAAAATAGAAAAGAAAACTATTTAGATCTAAATAAATTAGATATCTAAATAGAAATAGAAATTCAATTCCATATTCATATATATGAATATGAAATAAAATATCAATATATCAATGAAATTATAATTCGAAATGAAAAAAAAAAGAATGAATATCGACCGTTCCACTATTACAAACTGCACTGTAAAAATGAAGGAGGAGGAAAGGCATATATATATGTGGGATATATCTATCCATATTGAATTGCGGATACATCAATGATAGAATCATTTCGTATTGAAACAAATACGGTTCATCCAATAGAGATGAAATGATAGAATATAGAATAGAGGGTGGGCAAAAAAAGAAAATAGCAGCATACACTTTTTCGATATAGGAATCATTACCTAATGAATTCAATAGTGCCAAGATCAATGAAAGAGGTGGATGGAATTACAACTGGATCCTTGTCTCAAAGGAAAGGGGGATATGGCGAAATTGGTAGACGCTACGGACTTGATTGTATTGAGCCTTGGTATGGAAACCTGCTAAGTGGTAACTTCCAAATTCAGAGAAACCCTGGAACTAAAAATGGGCAATCCTGAGCCAAATCTTTGTTTTGAGAGATGGAAAATGAGAATAAAAAGGGATAGGTGCAGAGACTCAATGGAAGCTGTTCTAACGAATGAAATTTACTACGTTACGTTAGTAGCTAAAATCCTTTCTATCGAAATGACAGAAAGGATAACCTTATATACCTAATACGTACGTATACATACTGACATAGCAAATGATTAATCACAACCCAAATCTTATATTGAATCCTATTCTGTATCTCTATATAGGAAAATAGAAATCTTCTATTTCTATTCTCTATTAATTAGAATGATAGAGATCAAAAAATCTATTAAAAATGGAAGAGTTATTGTGAATCAATTCCAATTGAAGTTGAAAAAAGAATCGAATTCAAATATTCAGTGATCAAATGATTCATTCCAGAGTTTGATAGATCTTTTAAAGATTAATCGGACGAGAATAAAGAGAGAGTCCCATTTTACATGTCAATACCGACAACAATGAAATTTATAGTAAGAGGAAAATCCGTCGAATTTTAAAATCGTGAGGGTTCAAGTCCCTCTATCCCCAATAAAAAGCCCATTTTACTTCCTCGCTCTTTATTTATCCTCATCCTCTTTCTTTTTTTTTTCATCAGTGGCTCAGTTCAAACAAAATTCAATATCTTTCTCATTTCATTCACTCTGTTCTTTCACAAATGGATTCGAATAGAAATCCTTCCAATCCAATCTCATTTGTTTTGTATAGTACGATATGAACATATATGTTCAAGGAATCTCCGTTATTGAATCATTCATAGTCCATATATTTTTCCTTACATTTACAAAGAAAGTCTTCTTTTGAAAGATCTAAGAAATTCAGGGGCTAGGTCCAATTTGTTCATATTTTCTTTTTTAGTTCTTTTCATTGACATAGATATAAGTACTCTGCTAGGATGATGCACGGGAAATGGTCGGGATAGCTCAGTTGGTAGAGCAGAGGACTGAAAATCCTCGTGTCACCAGTTCAAATCTGGTTCCTGACACGTGAATAATGTATCGGATAGATATTCATACCTCATACAAATGAAATTAATTCATTGAGACGGATCGGGATAGATATTCTTTACTTTCTTTTTTATTTTTTTCCTCTCTGTTCATATTTTTCTTATTCCAAAAGTATGTTATATTTTCGTATATATCTCAAATAGAATAGCTCAAAAAAAATGAGCTAAAAGGATTCACAATCAAAGAGTGGAAGGATAGGAATAGAAAGGATGTATTTCAGACACAGTACAAATAAACTCCGATTCTTCTCATTTTGCATTTCTTCATTTTGTCTCTTCTGTCTTTTCTTTCAAATTTCATATTTTTTTGTCACTCTTGCTCAAGTTACTTTCTGGGGTCCCCACTAAGTGATGTGCGCGATACAAAGTTCATGGTGCAGAATTCTTTTGAGTCATCCTATTGTTTCTGCTCATACGAAATGTATATTATATGATATCTTCCCGATTGGGGAATAGCGATGAGAGCCTCTTTTTCTTTTTTTATTTTAGCCCCTCCACAATACGAATTAAAGTCCAGTTACTCTGTTTCATCTAGAAGGAGAATGCCAAGATGCTCATTGATTGAGATTGAAATTCAATCTCAATCAAT